ATAAATGACTAAAACAAAAAAAAGAGCAATAAATCCTATTTTTAATAGTGTTCATTGTACAATGAACAAAAAAATATTTTTCTTCTCTTAAAAAAAAAAGAATTGGAATTGTAACCGGATATTTTGGTGTTTGTGAGAACCCCTTGAATCACTACATTACTTGATTTAAAGGGTTCTCGACGGTTTATGCGAAGTTTTCTTATATTTTCTTATTATATATATATGCTTAATATGTTTGTATTTGTCAGGCCCTTTCCTCACTTTAATTCAATTAGATGTAAATGAACCATAACTATGTAGTCCGATTCCTAATAGATTGATCCCAAAATAACATATCCAAATTATAAGAAAGCCTATAGAGGCCACTATTGAAGAATTTACACCTTCCCATTTTTTATTTTTTCTAGTATGTAAATAAATCGCGAATATGGTCCAAGTAATAAACGCCCAAGTTTCCTTTGGATCCCAATTCCAATATGATCCCCAGGCCTCATTAGCCCATACTGCTCCCGAAAGAATACCTATGGTTAAAAAGATAAAACCTAGACTAATAATACGATAACTCCAACGATCCAATTGTTGAATAAGTTGAGACCTGTAATAATTTCTATAATAAGAATAAGGAAAAGAAGTGTTTCGGAAAACATTGTTTCTTTCGTTCATGTATTTGATCTCAGCAAAAGAAAATGACTCATAAAAAAAAAAATTCTTGTTCTTACCAATATTTCTTATTATTACTTTTCGAAATGTAATGACTAAAAGAGCTACTGATAATAATGATCCACATATTAGAGCTGCATAGCCCAATACCATCATACTTACATGCATCATTAACCAATGCGATTGGAGAGCGGGTACTAATATTGCGGATTCATGCATTTCGGTTAAAAGCCCCGAAGTAGCAAAGCCTTGGGTAAAAATAACACTTGGTGCGATTATTGTGCTTAAATAGTTTTTAAGCTTTTTAAAACCAAAAACCGGAACTCTATGAAAAATGGAAAAACCCCATGAAAGAAAGATTATTGATTCATATAAATCACTTAATGGTAAATGTCCCGAAAAAATCCAACGAGTAACTAATAATCCTGTTATACAGAAAAAAGTTATTAGCATGCCTTTTTCGGACGAATCATATAGTACTACGATTTCATTGACTAATAAGGTTATCAAACGAATTGCAATTACAATTGATACGACCGAAAATGATATATGAGTTAATATATGCTCTAAAGTTGAAAATATCATAAAAAAAAAAAATGAATAAAAAAAAGGATCTCCTAATTATATAAATGGAAATCGGGAATTGAATTCATTATAGGACTTACTCTTTTAGAAAATAAGATGCCATGCCGCCACTCGGACTCGAACCGAGATGCTCTAGCACTGCTTCCTAAGAGCAGCGTGTCTACCGATTTCACCATAGCGGCTTGCTCGAAATCATAATAACCGGTTTCTAATCAATCGTCGAGATGGAAAGAGTCGATTCAAATGCAATATTTGTTTACTAAATTGAATATTTAGTAAACAAATATTGCATTTGAAAAACAGAAAATTAAAGAATTTGAATAATAAAAAAAAGCCAAAATGGGGTCAATTTTTATTTTATATTGAACAGTTCAAAACATTAGCAAATAGAAATTCTTACTTATATCTTATTTTAGTTTGTATAAAAATATCTATAAAATATAGAAACTCAAAAAAACTAAAAATAAGAAATAATATAAATATAAAAGAGCAAAAAACCAATAATCATAAAAAAATTTCAATCTATATCCGAAACTATTCTTTGAAATTAGACTATTCTTTGAGTCCAGCTAATTTTGATTATTCCAATGTTTGTATTTATTGCACAAAAAAACTTTTTGAGGTCCCCGTACAAAGAGATTTCCCTAACGAAAAAGCTTTCCATGCTGCCCAATACCCCTTCTCCTTCCAAATTGTTTTCCGAATCCTTTTTTTTGATATAGAAGTGCGTTTTTTTGGAGTTGCCATTCAAAAATTATATTAGTTTATTCATTGCTATAGTTGGATGTGAAAGACATCTATTGTTCAAAATGAATTGTTCTTTAATTAGCCATATCAAGATATCTATCTTATCTATTTGTTTTTCTAAATTAGACTATTCTACTCTTTCAAAAATGTGGATATGTAAAAATCACATAGTCTTTTTTTGTTTCTAGTAATCTTTTATGTAATTCTTACAAAAAAAGACTATCCTTTTATATCTCGGTCTATTTTCGTCATATTGCATTTATATATGGAATGGGATAACATCGAAAAAGTTTAAGAACCCGACCCTTATCTTTATCCTGCTTACTTGGTCATTTAAAAGATACATGATTTTTTAAAATCATGTATCTTAATTCCTTTTTTCTATCTAAAGTAAACTGTTGAATATCATAACCTTTTTTACAAATTTTTTCCAAAGATAGATATCTTTTTATTGGAATGGATTGGAATGGAAAATAATCAATTAGTGCCAAAACGAATTAATGATTCAGAATCAAAAACTCAAAAAAATAAGAATTTTTTTGAGTCATATGGATTGTTTTTTATGATTCATATCAAAATAAACTAATGTTTTGAGTTTTGGTATAATTATTTATCCTCACTCTGTGTATAGAAATTATTGTATAATAATAATTTTCAATTTTCTAAAAAAAAGTAGATTTTTCATTTTCACTAGTAATTTGGTCGTATCATTTGATCCATTTTCACTTCGTACTTTGAACTATTGCAAATATTGAACAAAAATTTAGAATAATTAACAATAGAAAATTATTCTATTTCTATCTTACTCTTCATTTTTTTATTAACTGAACCCTCTCAAAAGAGATAAAATTGGCGAATAAGAAACAAAACTCATTAAGAATTAAGAAATCTTTTTCTTTTTTTTTTTATTTTTTTTTGTATGGAATATACACATCAATATTCATGGATCATACCTTTCATTCCACTTCCAGTTCCTATGTTAATAGGAGCGGGACTTCTCCTTTTTCCCACGGCAACAAAAAAGATTCGCCGTATGTGGGCTTTTCCTAGTGTTTTATTATTAAGTATAGTTATGATTTTTGCAGTGGATCTGTCTATTCATCAAATCAATAATAGTTCCATCTATCAATATGTATGGTCTTGGACTATAAATAATGATCTTTCTTTAGAGTTTGGCTACTTGATCGATTCACTTACCTCTATTATGTTAATATTAATCACTACTGTTGGAATTTTGGTTCTTATTTATAGTGACAATTATATGTCTCATGATAAAGGATATTTGAGATTTTTTGCTTATATGAGTTTTTTTAATACTTCAATGTTGGGATTGGTTACTAGTTCCAATTTGATACAAATTTATATTTTTTGGGAATTGGTTGGAATGTGTTCTTATCTATTAATAGGTTTTTGGTTCACACGCCCTATTGCGGCAAATGCTTGTCAAAAAGCGTTTGTAACTAATCGGGTAGGGGATTTTTGTTTATTTTTGGGAATTTTAGGTCTTTATTGGATAACGGGTAGTTTGGAATTTCGGGATTTATTTGAAATATTCAATAATTTGATTTATAATAATGAGGTTAATCTTTTATTAGTTACTTTGTGTGCCTTCCTGTTATTTAGCGGTTCAGTTGCAAAATCTGCCCAATTTCCCCTTCATGTATGGTTACCAGATGCTATGGAAGGACCTACTCCTATTTCCGCTCTTATCCATGCTGCTACTATGGTAGCGGCGGGAATTTTTCTTGTAGCCCGACTTCTTCCTCTTTTCATAGTTATACCTTCCATAATGAATGGAATAGCTTTCATAGGGATAATAACAGTAGTATTAGGGGCTACTTTAGCTCTTGCTCAAAAGGATATTAAGAGAAGTTTGGCCTATTCTACAATGTCTCAATTGGGTTATATGATGTTAGCTCTAGGTATGGGCTCTTATCGAGCCGCTTTATTTCATTTGATTACTCATGCTTATTCAAAAGCATTATTGTTTTTAGGATCCGGATCTATTATTCATTCAATGGAAACTATTGTTGGATATTCTCCAGAAAAAAGTCAAAATATGATTCTTATGGGCGGTTTAACAAAACATGTGCCAATTACAAAAACCGCTTTTTTAGTAGGTACACTTTCTCTTTGTGGTATTCCACCCTTTGCCTGTTTTTGGTCCAAAGATGAAATTCTTAATGATAGTTGGTTGTATTCACCAATTTTCGCAATAATAGCTTGTTCCACAGCAGGATTAACCGCATTTTATATGTTTCGGATCTATTTACTTGTTTTTGAAGGAAATTTAAATGTTCATTTTAAAAATTACAATGGAAAAAAAAATAGCTCATTCCATTCAATATCTTTATGGGGTAAAGAAAAAGAAGTCAAAAAAAAAACGTATTTATTATCTTTATTAACAATCAATAATCATGGGAGGGCTTCCTCTTTTCGGAAGAAGACATATTCATATCGAATTGATAGAAGTATAAAAAGCATATCATGGCCTTTTATTGATATTACCTATTTTGAAACTAACAATACCACTTTTTTCTATCCCCATGAATCGGAAAATACTATGTTATTTTCTATGCTTGTATTAGTACTATTTACTTTGTTCATTGGGGTCATAGGAATCTCTTTCAATCAAGAAGGACTAGATTTGGATATATTATCCAAATTGTTAATTCCGTCTATAGACCATTTACATCAAAATTCAAATAATTCTGGGAATTGGTATGAATTTGTTACAAATGCAACTTTTTCGGTCATTATAGCTTTTTTCGGAATATTTATAGCGTCTTTTTTCTATACGCCTGTTTATTCATCTTTACAAAATTTCAACTTACTAAATTTATTTTCAAAAAATTTTCCTAACAAAGCAGATAAAATAAGAAATGTCATATATGATTGGTCATATAATCGTGGTTACATAGATGTTTTTTATAGAATATCTTTAATTAATAATGTAAGAAGATTAGCAAAACTAAATTATTTTTTTGATAGACGAGTAATTGATGGAA